TTTTCTGATGAGATTTTTGAAAAAAAAAAACTTCATTAATTGAATTGATTCAAAACATCTCTTCCTCAATAATATCTGTCGATACTTTCTTAAAACTTAAAATAAGGAAAACAAAAATAAAAGAAAAAAGGAATCACTTGATTTCCTTTTTCTGGGTGGCACAATATAAATATAAAATATAAATATAATTAATTATATATTAATTATATTGTAATATAAAATATTATATTGTAATATAAAATAATTATATATTAATTTTAATTATATTGTAATATATTTTATATTATATTAGTAATATAAATATATTATATTAGTAATATATTAATATTTTTAGTAATATATTAATATTTGAATATTCTATATCTTATATATTTCTATTATATATCTCTATTTAATCTCTATTTATTTTTCTATATTTGATTTTTCTATATATTTTTTCTATCGATCAGATATCATGCGAACCGAACTCTTTCTATACTACTATACTAAAAGAATCTTACTCTAATTTTTAGTATCTAATATTTTTCAAGGTTGAATTTTTTTATAAACAAGTTTTCTATTTGCTCAATAAAATTCCCTCTCTTTTTTGTTTGTCCACTACTCTACTACTTCTTATATGTTATATGCAATAAATAAAAAGATATTATATATTATAAAGGTTCTAATAAAAACTCGGAAAAAATCTAAACAAAGAATAGGATTCTTTGAGGAACGGGATCAATAGGCATTATTATATTAATATTTCGGAGAATATTTCGACACAAACAAGAAGGACTCTAGGAAGACAAATAATCCCTCCTAGAATCCCGTTTTTCCAATTTCTATTGTGCTTAATATTCTCCGCTTATTTATCTTATGTTTAGTATCGAGTCGAAATTTCTTATATTAAAATAGAAAAACTATTAATTGAATATATTTCTATTCTATAACATTGAAATCCGAAAACAGTGACATAATTATAGCGCTCCAATTTATTAATTTATTGGGGTTGAAAAAAAAAAAGAAACAAAGAATAGGTAAAGTAAAATAGTCCTCTTCACAATATACATACTATGACTGACTAGTAAAGAATTCTCTAAATATGGTAGAAAAAGAATAGAAAGAAGCAAAGGGCTTTTCAGAATTTTTTGATTCTACAGAATTACATAATTATCAACAGAATTACATCATTATCAACAAAAATTTAGTCATTTTTTCGAACTTAATATGTTGATAAATGATAAATCCGCGGACCTAGAAATTCATTTCAGACAATTGAACCTTCTCAAACTGTTTCTTTTTAAGAACCAAAAAGATTTGTGCCAAAATAACAGATGCCAAGAAGAACAAGAGACCTTGGACACGTAACGGATCTTGAAGTACTATTTCCACATCCCCCTGACCAAATCCACCCACATTGGGATTACTCGTTAATGGTTGATCAAGTTTGATAGATTCACCCTCTGAAACAAGAAGTTCTGGTCCTGGAGGTATAATATCAATCACTTCGCGGCCATCCGATGCATCCACTATAGTTATTTCATATCCCCCTTTTTCTTTTCGTATGATTTTGTTTACTATACCTGCTGCTGTAGCATTATAAACATTATTATTACTCTTGCTCCCGTCGGGATAAATCTGCCCCCTTCCCCTGTTCCCGCCTACGTATATGGGATATTTTAAGAAGTGAACGTCTCTCTGAGTAGCGGGATCGGGGGAAAGAATAGGAAAGGTGATTTCATTATATTTCTGACCAGGAACAGGGCCTACCACAAGAATATTTTTTTTAGTGGGACGGTAGCTTTGAAAAGACAGATTACCTATCTTTTCTTTAATCTCAGGCGAAATACGATCGGGGGGAGCCAATTCAAACCCCTCCGGTAAAATAAGAACAGCCCCCACATTCAAAGCCCCCTTTTTACCATTAGCAAGAACTTGTTTCACTTGCATATCATAAGGAATTCGAACAACTGCTTCAAATACAGTATCAGGAAGTACCGCTTGTGGAACCTCAATATCCACGGGTTTATTAGCTAAATGGCAATTGGCACATACAATACGGCCAGTTGCTTCTCGCGGATTTTCATAACCCTGCTGTGCAAAAATGGGATATGCATTTGAAATGGGTGCTCGAGTTATTATATATATCATGAGCGATACGGAAATGGATCGAGTAATCTCTTCCTTTATCCAAGAAAAGGCATTTCTAGTTTGCATGGTCCAATCATTGATCCTGAAAATGAAAAGTTCTACAATAAAATTAGGTCGGTCACTGGTATAGTTCCCTATCCATGATTCTGCTATTTACTGAAATAATTTTACTGGACTGGAATATAGGAAGAATCCCCTGGATGGGTAGAAAAAAAAAAGAAAAGGATAAGTCAATTTTTGAATATTTAACTTTTGTACAAAATAACAAACTTTATAATTGGATCAGTGGATCATTTTTTCAGTCATTCATTGAATGATAAATCACTACAAGTGACGGAGATACACGATTTAAATAACGGAAAATCCAATATTTTAAAATTGTATCTAGAATGACTGGAAAAGTGGAAACAAGACCGGATATAATTTGATCATTATGAGCAAATCCAAAATCTTTATAGACAGAACCAATCATTAGTTCCCAACCATGGGTCGAATGGAATCCTATACATAAATCAGTTAATAAAAGAATAGAAAAAGCTTTTATTGTGTCGCTTAAGTTATATAGGAATTCTTGAACCCAAGAGTTAAGAATAATAAGTTCTTGATTACCTAGAATAGAGTAACCACTTAAAATAACGAAACAGATTATATTTGTCGAGAAGTGCAAAATCGTATGGATACGATCTTCGTTGTGCGTCTTGATCAATTGGATCGTTTCTTTGTAGATTCCGATACGAAGGTTTTGTAGACGTGTTTCCGGATATTCCTTTATCATTTCATCCAAGAGTAACAGTTCCTCTAATTCTATGAATTTTTTTAGAATACTCTTTTCTTGAATATCATTCAAGAAAATTTCGGATTGCCTAGTATTCGACCAATTAGTAACCCAAGATTCCATATTTTTCTTAAATGAGAAAGAGATCCACCAGGGCAAAAAGACTATAGATGTAAGATATAGAAGAGGAATGAATGCTTTCTTTTTTTCCATTTTTCGTCTTTAATGAACTCAGCTTCACCTCATTCGTCAACTCTATATGATAAGAATATTTCTATCAAGCATAAGCTCTATTACAAGTCATAGAGCCTATAAATCTATTCTCACTTTTTTTTATTTGCAATTCGGGAGTTAGTTCTTTGAATTTAGAAAGAATACACAAATAGAATAAGAAAGAGAAAGAGTCTACTTCCAATTAAGAGAAAGAGTCTACTTCCAATTCGAATGAAGAAAAAAAGATCTTGTTTCCAAAGATATCAATTGCTAAAATTCGAAGCAATTGCCCCCTTCGATGAATGCATGAAAGAGCACTTCAAGTAATGAATATTAGTCGGATTTCGAAACGAAAGAACGTCCTTTCTATCAAAATAAAAAATATCAAATATTTCGAAAAAAGAAATTCTTGAATTTTTCAGTTAATTTTTTTTTTTCAAAATACTTCAATCGGTATACGCAAGAAATAGGCCAATTCCGCCGCTTTTTGTTCAATTTCTCGTGGAGTCAAATTCTCGTCAGTCCGAGTCAAGGGAATGACCCCCTGTCCTCTGATTTCCATATAAAGGACACGACGAGTATAAATACCCTCTTTAACTTCTATTCTGATGGACTGAATGTCTTTCATAAGGAATCGGAGAAAGATACGACGATTTTTTCCAGGAAATCCCCAACGAAAAATACACACTATTCCCTCTTTTCTATCGAATCGATCATAACCACTACCTACATTCCACGAAATTGTACACCACAAATAGGAGCTAATAAAGAGACCAGCGATTCCATAGAAAGACATCACGATCCCTTGTGGAAAAAAAAGAATTTGCTGAGACGGAAATAAAGATAGCAAATTCCTACCAAGATAACTCGAAGTTCCAACCAATAAGAACCCTAATGAACCTAAAAAAAGGATAAAAGCCCAGCAGAAATTACTTGTTTTTCGAGACCCCGTTATAAGTTCTATCCATATACGTTCTGATCGCCAACCCATATTAGATCCAGTTGTATTTTATTCGAATTGGGAAAATAACCCAACCAAATGAATTTTACTTCACTTTTCCTTGTTTCCGAAGTAACTCTCATCAACTAGCACTATTCTGATGTAAACCTTTAGGAGTAATTCATCGAATTGCTTCTAGATCTAAAAAAAATGGATGAGATTTGTCCCTACTGCCCATATCTAAAAAATCTTGTTTTTTTGAACATGAAGAAATAAAGAAGCCATTGCAATTGCCGGAAATATTAGGCCCACTAAAGGCACAAAAATAGAGGGTAAGTTGCTGAGAGTTGTCATAGAATGGGTACCTCGATTTAATATTTGTACCTGTTATTTTTTTATTTATTTTTTAATATTTAAGATTTTTACCTGTTATTGTTATAAAGATATTTTAGAATCACTAGAATTCATATATACTTATACTAAGTATATTTTCCTAGAGAATTCTATATAGAATTCTACTAAGTATATCTAATAATGAGTATATAATATAATAATTAAGTAGTATTTAGAATTCTAATAATTCTAATATATATATAGAATATAATTCTAAGATAATAATATAATTAATATAATAATAGAATATTTAAAATAGATATATAATCTCTATATATATAATCTCTATAAATATTAAAATAAAAAATTAAAATAAAAAAGAAAATCAAAATAATAAATAATAGAAAAATAGAAAGAAAAAAGAATTTAAAACTCTACTTGATTTAATTTTGAGTCAAAGGAAAGAAAGCATGGAGGTGAAATAACTCACTAAGAACGCCCTTTAAAGGATTACGCGGTACGATTGAATCAAATAAGCCCTTATGGAATAAATATTCAGCCCCTTGTGAACCTTCAGGTACTGTCTTATTCAATGTTTGCTCAATTACT